TGAGCCCTCGAAATGGGATAATGCCGGAAAGGATCTTTATTCAAACATTAATTGGTCGTGTATTAGCGGATGATATATATATGGGTCCGCGTTGTATTGCCACTCAAAAGCAAGACATCGGGATTGAACTTGTAAATCGATTCATAACCTTTCGAGTACAACCAATATCTATTCGAACTCCCTTTACCTGTAGGAGTACATCTTGGATCTGTCGATTATGCTATGGGCGGAGTCCCACTCATGGGGACCTGGTTGAATTGGGGGAGGCTGTAGGTATTATTGCAGGCCAATCGATTGGAGAACCGGGTACTCAATTAACATTAAGAACTTTTCATACCGGCGGAGTATTCACGGGAGGTACTGCAGAACATGTGAGAGCACCCTCTAATGGAAAAATAAAATTTAATGAGGATTTGGTTCATCCGACACGTACACGTCACGGTCATCCTGCCTTTCTATGTTCTATAGACTTGTATGTAACTATTGAGAGTGAAGATATTCTACATAATGTGACTATTCCACCCAAAAGTTTTCTTTTAGTTCAAAATGATCAATATGTAGAATCAGAGCAAGTGATTGCTGAGATTCGCGCGGGAACGTCCACTTTGAATTTTAAAGAGAAGGTTCAAAAATATATTTATTCCGACTCAGACGGGGAAATGCACTGGAGTACCGATGTCGATCATGCGCCTGAATTTACATACGGTAATGTGCATCTATTACCAAAAACAAGTCATTTATGGATATTATTAGGAGGGCCCTGTAGATCAAGTCCAGCCTCCCTTTCCCTTCACAAGGATCAAGATCAAACGAGCACGCATTCTCTTTCTGTCAAGCAAAGGTATACTTCTAGCCTCTCGGTAACTAAGAGAGACAAATTCTTTAGTTCGGGTTTTTATGGTAAAAAAAAAGGCAGCATTCCTGATTATTCACACCTTAATCAAGTCATATGTACTGCTCATTGTAATCTCATCTATCCGGCCATTCTCCGCGAGAATTCAGATTTATTGTCAAAGAGGCGAAGAAATAGATTTATTATTCCACTCCAATCGTGCGAGAACGAACTAATGTCCCCTCTGGGTATCTCGACTGAACTCCCCATAAATGGTATTTTACGTAGAAATAGTATTCTTTCTTATTTTGACGATCCTCGGTATAGAATAAAGAGTTCGGGAATTACTAAATATGGGACTATAGGAATGCATTCAATCCCGGATTCGATTGAGTATCGAGGAGTCAAGGAATTTAGGCCAAAATACCAAATGAAAGTAGATCTATTTTTTTTCATTCCCGAGGAAGTTCATATCTTACCTGGATCTTCTTCCATAATGGTACGGAACAATAGTCTCATTGGGGTAGATACACAAATCACTTTAAATCTAAGAAGCCGGGTAGGCGGATTGGTCCGGGTGGAGAGAAAAAAAAAAAGAATTGAACTTAAAATATTTTCTGGAGATATACATTTTCTTGGAAAAATAGATACGATATCCCGGCATAGCGGTGTTTTGATACCACCGGGTAGGGGAAAAGGAAATTCCAAGGAATTCAAAAAAATGAAAAATTGGATCTATGTCCAACAGATTACACCTAGCAAAAAAAAGCATTTTGTTTTTGTTCGACCTGTCGTCACATATGAAATAACGGACGGTCTATATTTAGCAACACTTTTCCCTCCCGATATGTTGCAGGAAAGGGATATTGTGCAACTTCGAGTTATCAATTATATGCTTTATGGAAAGGGCAAACCGATTCGAGGAATTTATGACACAACTCTTCAATTAGTTCGGACTTGTTTAGTATTGAATTGGGACCAAGACAAAAAAAGTTCTTCTGGCGAAGAAGCCCGTGCTTCTTTTGTTGAAATAAGGATAAATGGTTTGATTCGACATTTCCTAAGAATCGACTTGGCAAAATCCCCTATTTCTTATATTGGAAAAAGGAATGATCCCTCAGGTTCAGGATTGCTCTCTGATAATGGATCAGATTACATCAATATCAATCCGTTTGGCTCCATATATTCCCATTCAAAGACAAGAATTCAACAATTCCTTAACCCAAATCAAGGAACTATTCATACATTGTTGAATAGAAATAAGGAATTCCAACCATTGATAATTTTGTTATCATCCAAGTGTTCTCGAATGGGTCCATTCAACGATCTAAAATATCACAATGGAATAAAAGAATCAATTCATCAAAGGGATCCCCTAATTCCAATTAGGAATTCGTTTGGCCCTTTAGGATCAACCCCCCCAATTGAGAATTTTTTTTTATTTTCCCACTTAATAACTCACAATCAAATCTTGTTAACTAACTATTTGCAACCTGACAATTTCAAACGGACTTTTCAAGTAATTAAATATTATTCAATGGATGAAAGTGAAAGTGGGAAATTTTATAATCCCGACCCGTGCAGTAAGATTATTTTCAATCCATTCAATTTGAATTGGTATTTTCTCCGTCACAATTATTGTGAAGAGACGGCTACAATAATTAGCCTTGGACAGTTTATTTGTGAAAATGTGTGTATAGCCAAAACCGGACCACACCTAAAATCGGGTCAAGTTATCTTTGTTCAAGCCGATTCCGTAGTAATACGATCAGCTAAGCCTTATTTGGCCACCCCGGGAGCAACCGTTCATGGTGATTATGGTGAAATCCTTTATGAAGGAGATACATTAGTTACATTTATATATGAAAAGTCGAGATCTGGGGACATAACGCAGGGTCTTCCAAAAGTGGAACAAGTGTTAGAAGTGCGCTCGATCCATTCAATATCGATGAATCTAGAAAAGAGGATTGAGGGTTGGAACGAATGTATAACAAGAATTCTTGGAATTCCTTGGGGATTCCTCATTAGTGCTGAGCTAACTATAGTGCAAAGTCGTATCTCTTTGGTCAATAAGATCCAAAAGATTTATCGATCCCAGGGGGTGCGGATTCATAATAGGCATATAGAAATTATTGTACGGCAAATAACATCAAAAGTATTGGTTTCAGAAGACAGAATGCCTAATGTTTTTTCACCCGGAGAACTAATCGGATTGTTACGAGCAGAACGAACGGGACGCGCTTTGGAAGAAGCGATCTGTTACCGAGCCATCTTATTGGGAATAACAAAAGCATCTCTCAATACCCAAAGTTTCATATCTGAAGCAAGTTTTCAAGAAACTGCTCGAGTTTTAGCAAAGGCAGCTCTCCGGGGGCGTATCGATTGGTTGAAAGGTCTGAAAGAGAACGTTGTTTTGGGGGGGATGATACCTGTCGGGACCGGGTTCAAAGGATTAGTGCACCCTTCAAAACAACATAATAAGATTCCTTTGAAAACAAAAAAAAAGAATCTATTCGAGGCGAAAATGAGAGATATTTTGTTTCACCAGAGAAAATTTGTTGATTCGTCCCTTTGACAGAATTTCCACGATACATCATAACAATCATTTATAGGATTTACTGATTCCTAAGAAGGGAGTAATTCCTTTCACTTCATTATTTTAGTAAAAGTTCTTGCGGCTCCAGCTGGATGACATTCAATATCATGTACCCATGTTCCTATACGTATATCGGCTAATGGTACGCAATTCCCTATTTAAAAATTTAAAATTTAGATCAAGTATCTCGTATCTATAAGCAGGGGGGCGCGGCCAAGAAACAGCTAGCGGACTGCCCCCTTCCTTCCATTCGGCCTTTCTTCGCTGTGTGAATATATGTATGGGCAGGTCGCAATAAAAGTGGCTAGTCGAAGGTTTAGGCCAATCGCAAGTTATCACCATCTTGCCCGCTTCCAATTGATGACTGGCTATTATATAAGTGTTGACCTAAGCCCCTGTGCTGGCTCGGCTCCCGAGAACCGTACGTGAGCTGCCTCGTACGGCTCTTCCTAAGAACTTGAAGTCCCTCTCTCTTAATATAAAAAAATGAATTTACAAGCCCTTTTCAAAAAGCTTTTGCCCCTCCGGGGGCTATTAGAGAAGCAGCTTCGTTCCTTGACTTCTTTGCTGAGTCAAGCTTCCTTGTTCCTTAGTGTAGTCTCGGTCCATAGTTTAAGACTTCGCCTAGTCTATATCCACAGCTGACCTTAGTCCGTACTTACGCCTTTCCCTTTGTATTTGTATACGGCTAGGCTAAGTGTTACTTTGTAACCTTAACGTACTTTTTATTGTAGCATAGGCTTTCGTCGGGCTTTCGTCCCTTCGCCTATAGACGGCGGCTTGGCTTCGATATCGCTCATGACTTAGTGTATAGAGCCGTGTAGTCGTCGGTTTTACACCACAATGCCTTATGATTATGATATAGTGGTCGGCCTTTCGAATGCCTCTTTCCTTTTTTTCTGAGGAAGCCCCTTACAACTAGAATATAAAGAACAGGGGGCTGTTCACCTTTGGGAAGTTAGCTACTTAAGTACTACTCATAAAGTAAAGGCGAACGGCATTCTGTTCTACAGCTACTTAATATTAGCTACTTAATATTCTCTTAATATTCTACAGCTATTAATAATATATTAATATATTAAATTAATATTTTTTATTATATTTTATTATATTTATTTACATTTATATACTAAATATAAATTATATACTAAATATAAATAGTAAGTATATAAGTATAATACTAATAATAGTACTAATACTAGTTGTAATAAGTAGTAAAAAAATAGTACTAATAATAGTTGTAATAAGTAGTAATATAAGTGGTAATATAAGTAAAAGTAGAACAACTTGTCGTACTACTGAAGTACCTAAGGTGAACAGGGCTCACGGGTCGGGACGTCCGGCAGAATGCTTGGCCTCCTGCGCTGGAAGCGACACCCGAAGGGTGCGCTTCTGGCAGTTAGCTTCTAGCACTATATAATAATAGATAATAATAAGTATTGGGCATTCTGAGCTGGAAGGGGGCAAGCAAATGAAATGAAGGAAGGCATTACGGGTCGACTACAAGAAGCAAAGCTTCGTAGACTCTGCAAGTCACTTATAGAATGCCGACTACTATTTTCCACTTAATATTTAAACTTAATACTTAATAAGGGAAGGGGAGGGAAGCGAAGCTTCGCGAGCTTTAAAGGTTAGCTCGGTTCTCGCCTAGATCTATTAAGTAGCTCAGGCCAGCCCCTTGGTATGCTAAGATTATTATTACGTGATTAATCCACTCACTTGGCTAGAAAGAGAGCTTCTAGCAAAGAGTTCAATCGATAGCTTGATAAAGAAAAGGGAATTTTTCTTAAAAGTCGGCGAGGCATGGAAGCCCAAGCAGACGATAACTTTTTATTCATTAATAATTAATTAATAGCCGTTACATACATGGGAAGTACGCCCACTTGTGCACGCATAAACAAAGGAGCCAAACAACTAAAGACTACATTAGAAAGTTAACTAAAATAAAAACATATTAAAGACGTAGAACAACATGAAAAATAACAAAGAAAGCCTTGCAAGACTACTTATTTAAATCTTAGAGATCTTCTAGTTTTGATTTCCCCTACGGTTGTTCTGGGCCCCCTGCACAATGAGCGCGTCCCTTTCTTCAAGCAGCTCCCTCTTCCTTTCATCAAGCTCACGAATGCTATCCCGAATTGCTAGCATCCTTTTCGCAATTTCTTCAGGATCTATGGGAGGCATGTGCTCCCAGAAGAGACCCAGAAGTTGCTCCTGCTGGAGCTTGGCGTTCGCCACGCGTTGGATTGCTTGATCTATTTGATAAAGTCTTGATACGGTAGCTGGATCCATCTCCCTTTGGTTTGCCAAATAGAGAAAGAAGCTTCTATTTATAGGCGTTGGAGGCCCTTATATTATGATATTATGTATTATGCTTAAGGCCTTTCTTATTATTAGAAATAATTCTTGTCTTGATTCCGTAACATGGTTCAAACCTGGCTTTTCGTGAATATGGAACCCCATCCACTAGATTTTGTGCCCTTTCCCCGTACGGATTTGAGTACGAAAGGCCCACCCCAAACAGCGAATAGGACTTTCTTTTTCGCGGGTATCGCCACGCGGCTTAATCCCGATCACTCCTTCAAGAATAGGGAGCAATAATAGAGCGAATCCGTCAGAGAGTACTCCCTCCCCTTTCTTAAGAGATAGAGCAATCGTCACTCGACAGCTCAAAACTGACCAGTACAAAACCATGTGATCTGTCCTCGTTTACGTACCCCACTGGCACTAGCCTAACGTCCTTTCCTACCCCAAGCCAGTGCACCCACTACTCCCCCTACACTATTCCTCTCTACAGGCCCTTTTTTTCTCTCTCTCCTCCTAAAAAGAAATAAACCTCCTCGCACCTCTCCAGGATGATGTCTTACAGATCCGGCCAGCTCGACACTCACCTTCCACACTTAGTATGGACTTAATTAAGTCAAAGCCCTTACGCTTTCTGGATAAGGAGAGGTTTTTAGTTACGTGCTCTTTCCTGAGCTATAATTTTGCAATAACCTTTTCCTTGTTCGTGACATTATGAGAAAAATTTGCATTTTTCTCTCCTTCCTCTGAATAGTGATCATGAGACAGACCAGAAATCGGTCAGCATATCTAGCCCGCATTTAGGATACCTCAGATGTAAGAAACATCGTTTAATTGCCAACAAGTACCACAAATTCAAATCAAGAACATTATTGTCAACGGAGATTTTTATATAAAAATAACCTGCATTTGTGGTTTCCTTTTTCCATAAACCAGTAAAAGAAATGGGGGGAGCGAAGGAAGGGGAAGCTTGGATTCTGAAAATGGAGCTGGTTGTTTTCCATGAGATGGCGCTGTGTTAGGGTTACCAGTGGGAACGACCGAGACCTACTTTAGGGAGGTCTTTCGGCTTGGACATGACGTTTGCTTGATATTGGGCGGAGTGGGCTTGCTTGGAAGCGTGAAGTGAGATATCAGATCGGACGCCCATGGTTATACCGGCTACACACCTTATCTTCTTGCTTTCTCAATCCGACCACATCAAGTAGAGACTAAACATCCATTATTTCATAGTTTTATGTTATTAATCCACCGTAGTTGTCTAGTTCACTTGTAAAACTAGTTAATCTATTAATTGACTCTATAGGGTAATACCTGGCCGATGCTTACACACCTCTAAAACTTTCCACAAAAGCCTCCGCTATGAGGTCAACTTTATGTAGGCAGTAGGTAATCTAGAGTGATTTTGGTTATTGAGATATCCCTCTGTCGAACACATGTAGAATGAACATGTAGAATGAATTAGTGTTTTTCCTTTATAGGAAGCTGGAGATTGTATAAATCATGGTATGGCTGGAGGTGGTGATACTCATATACATGACAAGAGTACCACAAAAATAAAAATATATTAGAATATGTACCCTACCTATTTTCATCCAGAAAGATACGAAAATATGTACCATACAAATGACCGTCAAATTTGTGTAGATACCTATCGTCGTTTTCATATTATGATAGGGTATCTCTAATGAATAGATAATCTAAATGAAAAAAAAAATGGAGAACAAGGCTTGGTTGAAATATTTATCTGAGATTGAAAAACAACAGA